ACCTTTGCGATGGTGCTGTGCAGTTGGGTTCTCTATGGAGGAACTTCGTTGTGGGGACCAAGGCAAATAAGGATACCCGGTCAGTCACGCGAATAACGAAACAAAATAACGAACAAATAACGAATGCGCACAAACCACTTTTACTGATTCAAATAAGTATATAGCGCTTCCTTAATTAAGTAACCTTCCACTTATAACGAACGGGTAGGGGCAGGGGACCTACCTACCTACCTACTTACAGATGATGAATGGATTCATCAAGTTATGGATGCATTTCTCCCATCCTCTTTCGGTATCTAAAAGCTACCGTCGGAGAGGGGATTGCCTTAGCTACCGGTACCGAACTCCGATCAAACTAAAACGAAAAGCTTAACCGATTCTTGTAGAGTCCTTAGCATTAGATAATGCATGCGCACACAAGAGGAATGAACTTGCCTTCTAGTGATTTGGAAGGATTGAGTCGGCTGCCCCCAGCCTCGCCCCGCATCGCCCTCCGGGGGTAGTTACGCCAGTGGAACCAACTCACAAAGCAGCCCAAAAGCAGGAACTTTTCTTGATTGAATTGGTTTCGGGATTCCCTTGGAGAGGGGAAAGCATAAAAGGAAACCACTAACAAATGACAAAAGCTGTGTTATCAAAAAAGCAGTTGTTCCAGTTCTTGTCCGAAGAAGGATGTTTGCTTTGAGGTTTCCCCTAGTTGGGGAGACCGAGAAGGCCCTAACGACATTGCATCTCCTGTTCTCCTGTGTTAAGAAGAAAACTTGTCCGAAAAAGCGAGATGATAGGAATAGAGATTGGAATGAAAGTTGGACTAGTAGATCCTTGTTCTTGTTCAATGAATACTTCTTTCCCAGGTGCTGTCAGAAAAAGCAAACTGGTTGGATCCCAGTACTTAGAAACCATTTATCCGAAGCAGGTGCCAAACCTTCTCTTCTTCCCTTAGAAATTGGTCCAGAATAGGCATTCTTCGCTTAGGGCAGGTAGGTTCTCGGGAAAACGAACTAGACCGGTAAACTATTGCATCTTGGCCCGAGAAAAGAAAAGATGGATTGGAGTGATTGAACTAGAACCCGGGTGAGCCCTCCTATTGATCAGATCTCGGTAGTGAAATGATAGGAAATATGCCAAGAAGAATTCCATTTCATCTCTTGTGTGATCAAACGGGTTGCCCAATGTACCAAATGCTTTCTATAAAGTGTGGAAATAGTCAATGTAGGAAATGCTGGGACTCTGACCTAAAACATATGTGCTGGGTTCCCGCCGACCAAAAACTTATGCCCAGTGCCAGACCAGAAAATCAAGGAAATATAGGAATGTGGAAATAGGAATGTAAGAAAAGCCATCAAGCTAGGAACACAGAAAGCTACCACTTCTTGTAAACAAACCTATGCTATGAAACAATCAAAGTAGATCGGATCGTATGAGGGATGCCTACAGGGCAAGGATATCATGATTTGAACAAGCAGGGGAAAGTCAAGAAGCAAGGTCACTAATCTAGATCCGGCCTGGCCGAAGGATAAGAAATGGATGGCTATCGCTTTCCTTCTTAGGTGAGGGATTCGAGATGTATGCGCCCGCATAAAGATCTGAGAAGCTATGAATCTGTCGTATATACTATACTATACTATACTATACTATACTATACTATACTATACTATACTATACTATACTATACTATAATAGACGAACAAACACATAAAGAGAAACCGGAGACTAATGACCTAGATCATCAAACCTTTCTGTCCACACTCGATCCTTAGCAATAAGCCTACAGCTAAGAAGATGGAATGGTACCAAGCTCACTTATACGCACTCCTAAATGAAACTAGACTATCACACTAAGTTACACCTGCCCTGAGCCATAAATCAATAGAAGAGTTCGGTATTATTTCCATCTTTTCCATTAGTTTCTATGAAATCCTGATATTCGTTTTTCTATTCCACTGCGCATAGCCCGGTTCTTTCCGCTAGCACTGGCAATAGACCCTTAACCGGCACTGGCACTGAGTGCATTACTTACTGAATTACTTACTTTACTGCATTTCCAGCTGGCCTTCCCGAGTACGAGTATGGGTTCGTTGGATCATTCTATTCTATGTCAATGTCAATTGGAAGTTGCATTTCAGACTCTGGAAGCCCCGTTCCTTCTCCTTTTAAGGTCGGCAGGCCATAAATCCATCAGTGGTAGGAATCAACGATCCATTTCGTAAGAGAAGAATTGGGGAAAGCACGCAGTTGGCAGTTGACATCTTCAATACAGAACTCTTTCTTCGCTTTCTTTTCAGGAAACTCGAAATCTCGAACTAGAAATCTCGTAAGAGAGGATCAAGCTCTAGTCTCACAATTGAGAAGTACGGCACCTTTTTGCCCAATAAGCTAGTCTACCTTTACTGCGGCACCTCGAAGGAATGAATAGCCCGGCCCCTTCTCTCAGGAATCCGTTGATAAGGCAGTGTAGGAGTGCAAATCCTTCTAGAGACTTTCCAGTCCAGATTCGACGCTTAGCTTATTATTCTTCTGAAGATGCAATTCTGGATCTCTGTACAAGCTTTCAAGATTGGCTGGGCGTGAAGCATCTCTATTTCTTGTGATTTCCTTGTCAGTTTCTCTAGCAGCCCTACCTCAAATCCTCTTCTGTGGAAAACTAGTTCGTTCATCTGATGGCACCCAATGAGTAACTACTAATGTTATGAATAAAAGGCCAGTCGCAGATTGATCCGATACGCCAGACCTGCTTCCGTTGTTTGACTTCCTATAGTGTAGCTTTCCCTGAGCGAGAATACGACCCAGAAGTACCCGCCACTCTATCTCTGAAGTGAGTTCTGTCGACACCTCACAAAGAAAGAAAAGGAGGGCTAGGCCCTCTTTGAATCCTGGCCAGAATTGAGGGGAGCTTCGCTCTCCATTGAGTAAGGAAATCCAGCCTCGGGAATTCAAGTAATTAACTGAAATATCCAATAACATATAAAATAGAAATGTTAAAGCATAACGAAAGAGTAAGACCTCGGTCGTGCAAATCATGCCGAGGAGGCCAGTAAATTCCTTTCAACAAAATGCAAGGATTCTCCGGGGGATAGCCGCTATTAAAGAAAGCCCTGGGCTGTGGACTCAGTATGGAATGGAGATAATGTGGTATGCTTTCCACTGTTGGCAGTTCTAGATAAGAAAAGGTTGAGTTCGGCTGGCTCGCTAGGAGGATGAAGCTTCTACTCTTTGAGTGAAGTAAGTTGGAATCTTTCATCGTTCTTTTCCTTCTAATGTCGGACTGATGAAAGTCGTTTTTATGAAGAAGCGTTGAAATAAGAAAAAAATGGTGGGTCATCAAATAGAAAAAAGAAAAAAAGATTGAGGGCATTTTCAGTCTTAATCATTTGGGGTAGCTGCCTACTTATCTTAACATTACTTATTAGAATTAGAAAAGCTTAACACAGCAACAATAAGAACTGGTTTTTTTTGCAAATCCGCACTTCCCGGGCGGAAGCTTACTTACTAAATATGGCACCTGCCTATTTAGATCAATCCTCACAATTCGCTAGCAATGCTGTTCTCATCTCGAATGAAGATACAAACTCGAACTCAGGGTTTTTGTTAAGTCCAGTTGCGGGAATTGAAAGAGTTAAGGGAGGAATTGTTCTACTGAAGTCGAGTTTCAGTCGGGAATAGTCTAAGTTAGTATCCAGGCTAAGCCAAATCTAAATCTGACTTCTGCTGATTTCAGTCTTCAGTGATTCAATCTTACTCATTAATTGTACCGAGGTGATATAAATATTCTAAATTAGCAAAGCTTAACACAACATGCTATGCTTCAATCGAAGTTACTTGCTAGCAAAGATCAAAGTGGAGTTCCAATCGATCTTTTTGTTAGAGTGAAGTCAGTAGGGCAGGATAAGTTCTAGGCTCAGGCTTGGCACAGGTCAGTTCTAGGCTCGACTCTCTATAATCCTATCTGCTAAACAAGGGTTACCAGCGTCCTTGCTTCATGCTTCACACCTGCTTCATGCTATGCTTGTACGACTTCTTACTGATTCCTATCTTCTCGGCGTTGGCTTGTACTTCTGCTTATAGGGTACCTGCGTTCTTCATCAATACTGAAAGCGGATGGACTGTTGGCCAAGCTAAGGCAAAGCCGAATCTCAACTAAATCTGACTTATTTTCACAGAGGAAGAAGCTTCTTTTTAGCCTAGTGCTTAGAACGAAAGCCATTGCAAAGAAGCGAAGGGCGCTAAGCGGGGATGGTCAAAAAGTAGAAACTTATACTTTCTGGTAAACAACTGGTTAGAAAACCGTATCCCTGCCCCATTAAGCGTGCTTGGGAAAGACTCCAGCTTTATGAAAGAGGTAGGCCCCCGTAACCAATTTGAAAGGGACACTGGCCTACTAGGAATTTGCAAATAGAAAGCCAGGACATGAAAGTCAGACAGATAGGAAAGGGGATACCTAACCCCCCACCCAGGAAAAAAACTATGTGTGGTCATACTCTCTGCCACAACTTTACTTTTGCCCCTTTCCGCCCTATGGTTCTTGCTATTTGTGGGTCCTTTCCAAAGGGTTTCAAGTGAGATAACTAGTAGTGTAGTGCAAATAGTGGGCTCGTAGCAGGCTGTCTTAGGGAGTTTGACAAGATCCCAAGTTTTATTCTTTTCAAGTGCTCTTAGCTCCTCCAACATGGCCTCTTGCGGCTCCTACGAGCTTACTATCAAACTTATATCCTGCTTTTCATCTGTAGAAGCAAGGGCAGAACTCGAAGCGACAACTGCAATAGTAAGTTTCACTTCAGACACGAGAACTCAATACACTATCGAAACTAACACTGCTGGGTAATACATAAGAAACTACTGCTCGGCTACTTCCTAATACCATCGAAATGGCATCACGGCAAGCAGCTCTTATTTCCTACTTTCAAACCTCTAGTTGGCCTGGTAAAACCCTAGAGACTAAAGCCCAGCCTTGTATTCTTATTACCACACTGAAAACTAATAGCTGTTGTAGAAAGGTATAGAAACGGGACAGCCTGATTGAAACTCTTATTTCAGGTTTGAATCCTTACTTGAACTGCCTAATAGACAAGAAACGACATACACGGCGACTCTCAATCTGATAGCTAACTTGCATTCTGATAAGCTACTCTCATTGTTCCTTGACCTGGTAAAACTGTATATACGACAGATCAAATACGAAGATTGAGCTCAAACTCTAGATACCACAGATCGACTTTCCAATCTGATATCTTCATATCTCCTTTTGCCTGTTCAAACTTATAGCTTACTTCCTTTCTTATCACCTCCTTGGTAAAACACTAGAAAGAGCTTATCAACTAAGATAATATCAAGAAAGCAAGCCTACAAATCCTACTGATACGGCATCACTACTTTTCTTCTTGTCTTACAATAGTATGGATACGAGAAGGGCCCGCCTAATAGGAGAAGTAAAGCAAGAAACCTGATATGACTCGCCTGCTTACTACTATGGAAAGGAAACGAGCCAGCCTAAAGCACGGTAAACTACTTGCTTGTTTGGAATCTGCACTACTTTGGGTACGAGAAAGCAAACAATCCGATTGAAACTACTAGCTTCGATTCTTATACCATACTTGAAAGCTTCGAACAACAAATCAATCTTCTAAACCGGAATAAAAGTACTGATACGACGCCTCACTTCTTCACAGCTGCTTTGAATCCCATAGCCGGGGAATTGACCTATCGAAGCGGTTGTTGTTCTAGCAATTCGTACTTGGTAATACTAGTTTAGTTATACGACTAGGCAATTCAAACCTTCTTTCTGGGTCTTATTCTTCTAGCTGATAAAGAGAGTTCGGAAGCCAGCCTAAAACATATGAAACTAGAAGCAAGCTGATATGTGACAGAGGGAATTCAAGGCACTAATTCAAGGTGGTATCGCTTTTGGGTTCGTAAGAAACTACTCACTCGGCTTCAACTTTTATAGCTGGTCCTACTTGAACTGGTAAAACAAGTTAAACTAAAGAGACAAGCCGATAACTCGACTCCAAGCTTAAATGCCACTTTCCATCTTCTATCCTCACTGCAATTCAGCTATCCCGGTACGAGGCGCCAACTCAATTCAATAGCAGAAACAACATATCGAGTTTCCTCTTAATCTGAGAACTAGAATGAGATCTTGGTAGCTTCCTTTCTAACTGATGGCTTACTTTGTAACTAATAGCTGGCTCCGATTCTTATGTCAGGCTTTCTTACTCCAAGCTTACTTTCAACTTCTAGCTGGCATGGTAAACCACATAACTGACTCGTATTCTTGTAGGCGAAAGCAAGAATTAACAGGGTTATACGAAAACCCCAAAGCAAGAACTCAAAAGGCAATTCCATCTTGTAAGCCACTACGTAAACAACGAGACAAGCTTGCAATCGAGAATGAAAAGGCCCTGCTTTCAGGCTTTATAAGAAGAGGGATACTACTACTCAAAGGCAACAAACTACTACTCTATTTGGCGCTTCGCTCTTGTATTCCGAACAAGAGATACGAGAAGCAATCTTAGAAAACCAAAATAACTAGTTATAGTAAGCATTAAGGGGTTGGCCAAAGAAAACGGGTATGCAGGTAGGTCGGTCAAGCAGGTAAAGCGAGGGTATTGATTCACCCTTTTTTCCTTTCTCCTATACTGGTGGCTGATTGATTGAGCGCTGGAATGGGTCCGATCCAATGAGCAACGTACGGTTAGATTCTATATTCTGAGTCACATATAACGTTACGAATAACTATAGAATATAAAAGGCTAGTTACTCATTGGGCTTCTAGAGCTTGTTTCAGATTGACATAGAATAGAATGATCCAGCGAACCCATACTCGTGATTATCCTGTTTCCTATAATATAATGAGTTCCCACAGCAAGAGCTTCTCACTTCTGCTACCATACCAAAGCGAAGAAAGAATTATTACTTGATGATGCCAACGCAGGGCTACTCTTTTAAGAGAACGGAAAGAGAGTCAACTTCTGCTTGGATCCTTCCTTCATTTCCGCTTGCTGGTGTATCATTGGCTGGCAGGCCCAGCTTCCTTGTTCGTTTCAGGTTGACTTTCGAAATCCAATCCCTTTTCCCTGTTTTGCTAATTCACCTAGAGCTAGCGAAGCGAGTCTGTTTCCTAAGGACGAGCGATGAAGAGATCGTTAACCATTGGAAATAGTTCTAAAACGATATGGGTGCTTTTTTATTTCAAAGGTATCCGGACGAGAGAAATAAGAAAATACTCGCATGTAGAATAAGGCGACAGGAGAGGTGTTAGTGCTCGACCGTAAAGAAAGGAGACTAATTGAATAGTGAAAACTTGCCGGGTTGTGATCTTGCTTATGACACGGGCTCCCCCCTCAAACAACCGCTTTCATCCATCCAAGAGCAGAGTGGGATCCGTCGATGAGCAGCCCTATCCTTTCTTCTAAAGTGCCGGAGAATCGAGGAGATCTGATCAAAGACGACGTTGGTGCGGAGGGCGGCTGCACCCCCTTTTTCTCCCTCTGGATTCCACATACGTTCGATTGGATTGGGCCCGGTTCTAGGCAGATGGAAGAACTTCAGGAGATGGGCAGCTGCTCACTATTTCTTTTATAGAGCCGCTATCTTTGAAAAGTATAAGGAGGCCCAGAATCTGCTTCTTCAACAAAATATGCCGAGCATTCCTCTTCAGAAAGTAGCAATTTCCCTTTTCTTGGGGTTGGGCAACCCTAATTCCTGAGAAATCTTTCTCAGTGGTTGGAAAGACAGGCGCTGGTCATATAGAGATTTCATAATTTGAGATGATCTGTAAATTCCTTCGATTGGAATTGACCGTGCCTTTCGTCTATATAACTGCCCCTTATTTCTTTAGACTTGGCGATAGCAATTGATATGGGAAGCTCTCTTGAGACTATATGCGTATTTTTCTGCTGATAAGCTTTCAGAGTTCCTCATTGGGTGGCGAGATGCGGCATGCTTCTGATTGTAAAAGGGACGCCTTAAAAGGCTCAAAATGAGGCTTCTCTTAGATCTTTGACTGCTCTTCCGCTTCTTTTTGCCGGCACTGGCATGATTGCTGATTTGAGATGAATCAACCCTCAAGCCTAGTAGAGCAACCAGCCTTGCCTAAACCACCATCTTTTGATTTTGACTTGCATTGCACAACCAGAAATCTTCTAACCAGAACAATATAGTCCACCAATACTTGAATCTTGACCAAGAAACCTTTTTTACACCGTTGCAAGAAAATAACGTAAAGAAAGTTCATAGGGAGTCCGGGATCCGTCCAAGGCAGACTCTATTTTTCGAGGGATCTAGGGCCAACTCTTTGGTTTACTTGACCGACTCTTTACGGCAAGTTGACTACCACTTTCTTTAGTGGAAAATCGACAGACAAACATGGATAACTCTGGCTCAGGCCAACCTCAATCCAGCTTTCCTGGCACTATCCCTTGCTGTAATACGATGAAACCTTCACAAGCGATAGATAAAGAAAGCAAGGAAGCTCAAAACAACCAGCACAAGAATGCTTCCTACACTTCCAATTCGATGACAGTCTAGTCCTGGAAGAAGGCATCTCATCGATTCGCAGCACTTTCAAAGGTTTGCTGGTCCCTGCATAGGCTTGACATATAGCACGAAAAGGAAATCCATTCCATTCCATTCCATTCCATTCCATTCCATAGTGAAGCCATATCTTCCGTGTGCGTTCTAGTATGGGTGACTCTTAGGAAAAGGAACAAGTGAAAGAAGCCCGCTAACCCACTCTTCTTTCCCCCGCGCCTACCAGACATGACGATAAGCGGGGGCCTCGGCTTCCTATAAGAAACCTACACCAGTGAATTTCTCGATCCCGCTCCCAATCGCAGATTTGAACAATCAAGTCGATATGGGGCTTGTTCTTATAGTTATTAAAAAAATAAAGGCGTCGCCTTGATAGGACCAGGGCGATTTTTACCCTCTTTTCGTCGCTCGCCGTTTCGAGGTTAAGATCAGAGTAAGTTTGGCTTAAAAGGTTCTTCGTGGGGGCCCGCAGTCGACAGGATTGAAAAACTTCTTTTATTTGGTTTTTTATGTCAGAAATGGATGGTGGTACTCCTGCCGGCTCCTCGTTAACCACTTCGAGGATCATGCCGTGATCAGTTGGGGCGGGTTGGACAGGAGCTGGTGGGGCCGCAAAAAGCTCCCCCGGATCTCGCCCAGGAAAATCCCAAAGATTCACTGGTTGGACCGGTTGCTCAACTTCCCCCCCAGGTGCCGGAGTGGGTTGAATTTCGCCCGAAACCCCCTCGAAAAAGGATGAGGCCGGGCTAGAGGGGTTGCCCGCCGCCGAAGCAACGGGGATATTCATTATAATACATAGAATAAGAATCAAAGAAAATAATAACCATTCGGTTATTTTATTTTCTTTGATAGCTGGAAGTTCTCCTTGAGTTTCTTTTTCAATTTTCAATAAGTTTAAGTTATAGTAGGAAGTTCTCCAAAAGTATGAAAGGCTGGAGGGCTTTGTACCAACCATTCTAGTGTTCCTCTTCCTTATTCTTAAAAAATAGAACCCCCCACCCTCACCTTTCTTAGGACTATCAAGCCTTCTCGAATTAGGTCTATGGGTACGAAGGCCTCTCCTCGCATTTGTTCTACAACTTTGGTAGAAGCTTCTACCAAAGTAGTAGACCCGGATACAAATCTTTCACTCACTGAAAAGTGAAAACCTGTGATTATATCTTCCTGAAGACGGATGCGACGGGAAGAAGTGGCATTTAGAAGTGTTGCTGACTTTACATTTAGGTTTCGGCATAACAAAGCTTGCACTGTCTTTTCGCACTTAGGCGCACAGCGTGCCGTTGGTAATGATTCTACTACTTTTACGGTGCTGCAAATTCGCAAGCTGACCCGTAGATTAAGTAACCGTTGTTGTTCATTGGGTTCCTCCGGAATGACTTCGTTAGGATTGAAGAATTGCTGCAATGATTCCTGAATAGACTCGATTCTCCCGTCGAGAGTTTCTTTGAAAGTCTTACCTAAACTCTTCCGACTTAATATGAGAAAGCCTATAAAACAACGAGCTACTATCATTTCTTCATTATAGATTGAGATCTTCTTCGGACTTGATGCACAAATAGATGGAATAGCAGCAAATAGCATATTTATATCCGTTGAACTAAATCTAGTCATCATCATAGAAATATCTTGTTTATTTGATTTTCTTTTTTCAGCTCTGCTCTCCTTATATTGGGGAGACTCGGATTTAGGTTGACGTGGGTTCTACCCAACGAAACGCAAAAAAAGAACATTCGAACAAATAGACTTGATGGAATGACAAAACGGAATGTACCGGATTTTTAGCACGTACAACCATCAAACCAGAGACCAAAGCAGGGCTCACTCATTCAAATCAGCCAAGCCCGGTTATCAACGCAAGTGCTTGCGTGAAATGGTGGCTTGCTGTACCGTGTGAGAGGAGATCCTGGTATATAGTTTGAATAAATTCGATATTCTCGGTATTCCCGTGCAAGTGCTCCGCTATTTCCTTCATTGTCCACCCATGGGGTTTCCAATTCACCCCCGGAGGGGTATTCTGATACGAGTTGAAGGAAGTCTGAAGCTCATCGTTGATTTTCGCTTTGAGCGTTTCCAACGTTAAGTCGTTCATCTTTTCCGCAAGGTTTTCTTGCGTTAAGCCATGCATCTTGCCCGCTTTATAAGCGATGAGCAAGGCAATGGGCGCGCTTAACCCCATTGCTATTATATAATTGATGACCTGATCCGTCATTGTGATTATCCATCTTTTGAAGCTCCGCTCCCAAAAAAAAGAGAAAGGCAAGTCCTGTTTCTGAAGTATCCCTCTTTTGAGTGGATTCCAAGGCAGTGAGTATGGCTCTGGATTCCACCAGGCTATGGCAGTTCGTGAAATCGATAGAATGGCTTCATCTTGCTCGGTGCCAGTGCTCGATCCTCGATCTAGGGAAAGCATATTGTTGTCTAGTTTTCTATCGGCCTGTTAGGGATTCCTCCGCCAGTTTTCCTCTCTTGCTCGGTATAGGCCGCGCTCAGTTTCATTCAAAAGAACCCCAGCAATAGGATGCGCCGCAACGGCTTGGATAGCTAAAAAAATCGCTAGTTGAGGGAGGCTTGAAGGTCTGCACGAAATGAAGCAAGAAGATGCCAACGGCACCTAAAGGAATCTGCTCTAGAACGGAACTTGGGTTCGAGTATCCGCCTTGTCTTTTCCAAACCAGTAGTATAATACGTAATACGTCGATCTGACCTGACTTCCCGAGTCTATCTCTATTTCTGGAACTTGGCTTGTTCCTCGAATAGGAAGAATTCCTGGAAAAGCGGGTTTGAGAAATGACATATTATAGAAAAAGCGAGACACCTTTTCGAAGCATAAAGCGGATACGATCCATCCCCAACAAGCAATTGTGACTTTCTCTCAAGTCCAGCTTCTAAAAGAGAGGAAAAAAGAGAGAGACACCCGTCCTTAAAGATGAAGCCCTTACTTAAAGATGAAGCCGGGTTGCTAGAAGAAGCAGAGGCAGTAGTTAGTGGGGGAATACAGTTCACTTTTAAGAAATGCGAAACAAAAGAAGTGTCGATCCCATCTTTGAGAAAATCAGTAAAGGTTGTTGTTTATCCAGTAGATTTGGGATGTAGCTAGGAGAAGAAAGGAATAACGATACCATTCCCCGTGGGAGGTAGCTAAAGTGACTTCTAAGCTATTCTCTTCAAGACCTGGGTCCTATTTTCCTTGTTTCTCGTCTCTTTGAGGAACTGGCCCGTACATTGAGTGCAGTGCTACTGAAAACCGGAATAGGCTTCGATTTCCAAATACTTATTCCGTACTTCCACCCGCAGAAAGATGAAAACGGAGATCATAGGGACTAGCCACGAATCCTCATCCTATGAACTGAACCACGAATCCTAGAGATTAGCAGAAAAACCAAACCTGGAATGGGAACGCAACTCACCTATGAAAGAAACATTGTCACAATTCTCACTCCCCGGGCCCGGACATAACATAAGATCTGGTAGAAGAATAGACTGCACGGAATTCCATCCACCCAGTCCAGAAGCAAGGTCTAGTCTAGTATTGATTTGGAACTTCAATCTTGATAGAATTCCTTGGGCCAGTGCTTACCTTGTATTGACAACTGCCCCAGTGCTCTTTGTTCAAAAGCGCGGATGGATCTATGAGGCTATGTGTGGACTATCGCTCTCTCAATGAAGTGACAATCAAGAATAAGTAGCCATTGCCCAGGATCGATGATTTGTTTGACCAATATCAGGGTGCGTATCAGCTATTCCATGGACTTCAGGTCTGGCTCAAATGAAGATTCGGCCGTGTGATATTCATCAGATATCTTTCGTGACGAGATGCGGGCTCTACTTAAGTGAAGTTCGGGTCATTCCAATACCAGTTTTAGGGCTGGCCTTCCCCGCAACAAGGATGTGAACTCAGACAAGCAAGAAATCTCAGAGGATGCGCTAACGCTATACGGCTTTCATGCTAGAAATCTATCTATATAATGATAATGCGAGCCGAGCATTTCACCCTATCTACTCACGGCAGTGCAACCTATCAACCGGGAAAGGTCACCGTAGACTAAGCTGGCGCACCTTACAAGAATGACAAGACAAACTCTTTACCAGCATTCCTGATACCGGCACTGCCCACTAATCTCGATCTTGAGAATCACTACCCTCTCTCTCTAGCTAGCTATCCCTCTCTCTCTAAGTCTCGGCTTTTATAGCCCGATTACAGCAGCTGCAATTCTGTAAACGAAATGTAAAGCAAGAGAGGAAGCGTAAACTGAAAACGTAAACTGGTGGTAAAGTAAATGGAATCATGGCCGTTGGATGCTCTTCATCGACGGTCCTCGATTCTTCTCATGACAGGCCTCCCCTCTTGAAGCAATCCTTGTCCTCATCCTCAAGGATATCGTTCTGGGAACCAAGCCTTCAGCGTTGCATAGCATAGTCGAACTGTGGAAAAGAGCTTTGAATGAAACTGCAATCTTCCCAAGTTGAGTCTTCTGCCGCCAGATTAATTTGATCCTCCATTGAGCCACCATACCGTCAGAAACAGAACGAGTGCTCAACACTGCAAATGGTTCCGTTTTGATCATCTGAGGTGACCATAGGAAGTGGGAACAGCTTTAGGCCCAAGATGCTTCTGAAATTGGCTCACATGGAAGACTGGGTGAATCTGTGCAGTGTGAGGCGCAAGGCTGCTGGACCAATTTTCTGAAGAATAAGAAAGATAGAACTTTCTAGCTAGCTTCGTTCCTGACCCCAGAATTTTCCTGTATGGCTGTAGCTTAAGGTAGACCATATCACCAACTTGCAAAGATCTCTCACTTCTGTGTTGATCTGCAAATTTCTTGATCCGGGCTTGAGCTCAATTTTCCTTCCGCGCCGCAATCATTTGCTGTTTCTCAGCCAAGAATTCAGCAGCAGGAGATTCTGGGACCATCACTTCACTGATTAAGGGTTCCGCCATACATTGAAAGGGGGTACATTTCTGTGAGGTATGATAGTCTTATACCACCGCTCTGCCAGAGGCAACCATGCATGGAATTTCCTCGGTTCATAGGAAAGAAAGCCCTTCTCGTTAGTCTTCTCGTTAGTACAGCAGAAGAGAAGAGAGCCGTATCACAACAACATTCGCTTCATCCAAGCCAACCTTATTAGAAAGCCGTCTAGCGCATCTGGCACTTGTAAGTATCTGCATCCGAGTCACTCTCCTCATTGGCGGATCTGAATCTGATCAGGGTCAACGTATAGGGTCAAAAGTCCTACCTGCTCTCAATCCGGATGTTCTTCCTCTGCTTCTCCCTTTCTTTCCCTTCGCTGTTGTCCGAGAAATCCTCTCTTCCCCGAAGAGAGTCTTCCTCTACAGGAAAGCAGTGCTTTTCTTTTCTATCCGTGACTTATCTTTGACCTACCTTGCTTCTGCTTCTACTTGACCGGTGCTTGCTTATTAGATTAGCTATTCCTATCCACGCTAAAGAAACAGGAATCAGGAAGTTGTTTCTTTCATTTATACCTATGATATCCACGCTAAAGATGAGGGCCTTCTTTTCCAGTTCATATCAGCTATCCCATCTCTTTCTTGCTCGGTGAAAGGAATATCACTATCCCATATATATATCTATTTCAAGAAATATCACTATCCCATCTCTTCTATTAGTTCTAGTTACTGACCCTCGAATACTGTGCTTTCTTAGCTAGCTATTATGCATAAACCAGTGCTGCTAAAACAGCTACTCCTTACTTCTATTGGACAAATCTGCCCTAAGCCTAGTTACCTTTAGATTCCACACCATTCTGAGATATAGCTGCCATAACCCGACTACTCTTTACTTACCTACCTTGCATCTCTAACCCGTCCCACTCCCTGCCATCCAGGGATTCCAAGGGTCATAGCGTACTCTCAATTCAAAACGAGATACCCTTTCTATATCTATTGGTTTCTCAAGATAAATAGAAATGCTTCTTCTAATCCATCGTTTCTCAAGATAAATAGAAATGCTTCTTCTAATCCATCGTCTTTATGAGCTGGCAAGGACTTTAGAATCTATAAAAGCAGAATTTTCAAATAAACGCGCGTTCAGTTCCAGTTGTCATGGATAAACATAGATTTCTTCTTTTCAGGAGTTGTGCTGGTTTTGGAAAGCGAGCTTACCTTGTTTGTCAAGGATTGCTTGTGAAATTCTCCGGCTGGTCGAGACCTGTACCTTGGTCAGAGTGATACCAGTGCCGTGCTAGCTAGTACATATTGGTCCCAGACCACAAAACCCGGCATGGTAACAAGGCATTTCCTTTTTTCACGTCGAAATAAACCACTGAGAACCTGGGCTGACCAAGAAAAAGAAATGGTAACAGGCCTCAACACTAAAGGAGGACCAGTCAATACATGACTAAGCCCCAGTGACGAGTTCACCACCAAGCGGTAATTTCTAAAACAATAGAGCGATAGATGAGCACACGTCAAAGAAGAATGAAGGGGGACATACATACCTAAATAAAAAAGGAAGTTCCAATGGAACAAAGAGAAGAGAAGATGTCAACGCGGTGCTAGGTTTGCGCCGGCCACGATTATTTATAAGTATATTGGAAAGAAGAGTGACTAGGCGCCTTATTGTACTTCACTTACTAGTGAACCGGAAAGATCTATCTCATTCATGGAAGAAAATCCGAAACGAAGCACCGGTTTGCTTTCTTTCATTAAGAACCAACCGGGTTAGTAGACGACAAAAGGTTAAGCTGCTGCCACCTTCCTCCATCAGATGTATCCAAAGATCTCTTAGGTAAGTTCAAATTTGAATACAAAGTCAAAGAAGCCGTCTTCTTAGCGCCTAAGAGCTTCGAGCACATGGGATTTTCGTTCAGGGCAGCATTGAATCCGCCAGCATGATTTCCTAAGAAATTACACTGTGAAGAACATCTTCAATTCTCCACAAGTTTCCCACGACTTTTCTTGCTTTTCTTTACTTACAAAGCTTAGCATATTCCGTTATTCTTATTAAACCGCACGCGCCTTTGTTCCCTTCTGTCTTCTTCCCTTTGGTAGTTCTGTTCATCTTTGCTTTGTGTATGCATGCATGGGCATAAAGAGAGCCTGAATTACGCATATAGCAACAGAAAAGTCGAAAAATGGGAAGTCGGAATAGCATCTGATCGGAAAAGACTAAATTAGTAGGACGTAAAGCTCGGCTCGTACAGTATAAAACGGATAGGAAGTGAAGACAAAGAGCCTGGCTTTATGCTCAGCCCCCACTAGCATCCCACCCAAGACTAATGAACGGGAGGAGGCCTATGTTACCCATATATCGATGTCCTTTTTTTCTTACTAATGTATGCATGTTTCTCTTACTTTTACTCCTTTCCAACATAAAGTAACTCATCTCACTTTCTTGAATTGAATGTTAACCTATGTTATTAATGTGCATGTACTCGCGTTGATAGTCCTTACTACTAATATAAGGTCTTCCCCCAGTTCTGAAGTTCTGGTACTAAATGCCCTAACACTATTTCTCAAACCAGAGTGCACTACTCCATCCACGTGTTCAATCAAAGGAACTGAGACATTGCTTGATAGAAGAAAAAGACTTTTGAGTTAGCGAAAAGAAAATCCTCCTCAACGGATCAAACAATACTACCGCCGAAGTAATATCGATCGAACCTATTCCACTCGCACTGACACTATAGAGAGCTTCCACCTTTCAAGCTGTCTTGCCTTTACCCTGAGAAGTAGCACTTGGGGCCTCACGGATGAGAATCCAATTTCCGCAAAATTTCATTGTTTGCTTTTTCACATACATAAGCCTAGGGCACGAGGAGATAGGGACGATACCCTGCGCACCCTCTCTAAAGCAGTGAACTCGATAGCGCAATTCCTGTTTTTTTTTGTTTTCTCTCTCTTCTATATATTCAACTCTTTGGAGCCGGGAAATAAGATCGGTACTTGAATAAAGAGATATAGATAGAGATAGTAAGTTTTCCATTCATTTAGGTTGGCGGAAGGATAGCGATTTTTTTCATACAGCTCGGGACAACCATTATTACAGGGGTCAAAGACCAACGAATGGCTTGGGTACTACTTTCATCACTTATTGCTAGGATAGGACTTTCCTTACCAGAAAAACAAGGCGCGAAGCGATGCCGCCCTCTTGGTTTTGATTTCCTCACAAGTATACTTTTCCGGGAAAAAGAGATTCATACAACTTCCTTTCTGCCTCCACCTTACTCACCGGCTCTCGCTTGTCAGTTTGGCTTTGTGAATTTGAAATACCCTCTCTCCTCGCTTCTAGGGATTGGCTCGTATCCTGGTTGAGAAGAAGCTGTTTTCAAGCTTTACTTTTCTTGTAATAAATGATAGAGCAGAGCACTCGCTCGTCAACTCGCTACTCTCTCCCCTTCTACTTGTCTAGGCTTCATACCCGAAAGATCAACTGGCGCAAGCACATTCTTGGCAAGAAAGATAAGGCCAGAGAATAGTAGGTATAGCGCTGTTGTAGGTTAAAAGGAGGAAGAAATAGCTGTACGAGTTGCAGAGCTGGTGACAAGTGCCACTGTACGCTAGAAAGAATGAGTCCCTAACAAAGTAAAAAAAGATAGGTCGAAATGCCTGTATTCCTACTGGAAAAGTGCGTGATGGTTACTCTTTATCATTGGCATACTTGCATTCCTTTCCCCAACTATCCGAGATCCGAGTTTGGGTTTCCTACCAGTCCTTTCCCTTCGCCAGTCTTAGACAGTTCGCTTACCCGATAGGCTTGGCAATTCCACTACTTTAAGTTGGGATTTTTTCATGTATCTTTCCTTTTGTCCTCGAAAGCCTGTCTTCCTCTATAAAACAACAACATTAGTGGATATAGACTAGGCTAAGGGACGGACTTCATCTCTGTTCTTACCCAAGGAAACCACTTTCTGGGTATCGATCGTAAGGGGCGGTATAGGAAAGGAATGGATCAATAGTAACTTCGCAGCAGGAAGAGTATGGCGCTCCGCGGTGGCGAGGTCTCGGAGAAGCAGCTGTTCGTGTGCAAGAGGGAAAGCAGTTGTCGGAGTTCATTAATCCAGCCATTGTCCTTAAGTGCTTGCCAATGGATGGTCCTTCTTTCCCTTCCGATACATAAAAACGATTTCTTTGCCTTCTCACTAGTGGTCTCAATCCTTGACTCCAGTATGTATCTCATATCAGGTGCCCTACTCCTTTTTATAGATAGATGCGTCTGGAGACTGATAACGCTTGTGATCTCTTTCTTTTTCTATTGGTTTTGGTTAAGGAATGCCAATAATGAAATAACTGATAGAGCTGCTAATGGATTTCATGTCCTTCTTGATCTCCATTCTCATTGGACGTTTTGACTTAGTAGCTATGTGATTTTTCACTTTGATCCGCGTACTTGATTTCTTCTTTCACTACTTCCTTTCGTCTCTCTTCTTTGGGCCCTGTATTGGGAACCATTCTTTTCCCGGTTCCCATTAGAATAGCATTCCTTCCATTCTGCCAACCAACCATATCTCTTATCCGCTCTTTTAGAACCAATTTCCATCTTTCCACTGACAGCTGCGAAGAGCTCCCCTTCACTAGGGCCAACATCCCAGAGGCTATGCTATTTGTTCAACTCTCTCGCGCGGGGCGAATAAAGCTTTTTCAAAAAGAAAAGAATAGACAAATCAAAAATAAAACTAGCTATGGGCATTAGGTATAATAGAAAGGAAGCTTGGAATGTTCAATCAAAGAAATGAAAACAAATACTTAGGCTTAGGCAGAAGCAGACTGCCGATTCTAACCTTTCTTTATTAGGAGGCTCGGGAAAACTGGGCTTTCTGATAACTAATCACTGGAAGCACCCGATTCTCTCTACTCTGCACTTGGCCGGGATACCGAACTTAGGTGGGAACTTTTGCTATTGTTCAGTGAAGATTTTCTATTTATTTGATGAGTCTAGGAACCTATAGTATAGTATAGTATAGTATAGTATAGTATAGTATAGTATAGTATAGTATAGATAGTTTCTTTTTTTAGTGAAAAGTCCGTGTCATTCTTTCTTTTTCTTACTAGGTTGTTTATCGAATCAGAGTCTTTCTCTTTGTAAGCTACTGGTTCAGATCATGATAGGAAGGGCGGCCTTTGTCTTGTTCATTTAGTGAATACTCAATAGCTGCCCGCTTTTGGTACTTAGCCCTAGCTTAGGAAATTGCCCCGGCTTTCGATGCCGACTATTTCAGAAACAGAAGCGGATGGATGGTGCTCTTTCGTAACTGACGACCTGCCTCCTCCTTCCTTGCCCGCCTCAGCGGAAATCTTCCTTATCTTAGAAAGAGTAAAGAAAAAGGCACCTAATCAACTGAAGCAGATGCAGGATCCCTCGAAAAAAGTGAAGTGAACTAGCCAGGTAGAACAGTAAGGTTAGGAAAAGACTCTTTCATGTCAAGGTGAACATAGACAGACAAGGTTAGTTTGTTTTCCTTCATTCTAAGAGAGAAGACTCGTTGCTGGAACCGAGAGCACTAGCGATTACTTTCTTTCAGACCTTCAGCCGAGAAATTCCATACCTTCCACCGACTTCTTTTGTGTGTGGCCAGAACGTGATGCTTTCCAATGCCGAGTACTTTTCTTCACAATGTATGAAGCCCGTAAAACCGAAATCGATCCAAATCCACGACCTTGAGGAAAAAGGGTATGTATTATTATGGTGTGAGCCTTCTTTCTTTATTAAACTTACTGGCTTGGAGGCATTCCCTTCGAGGGTGGCCTTCACTCGGGCTAGACTCCTTCCTATTGATTCCCTTCTTCTATAGACAGACCCCCGGCTAGGGCAGCAGCGTTTTAAAGAAATACGAACAGTTTGGTTTTCAGTGAGCCCGCTTCTTATTCTTAGTGATAGGTTTCTAAAGTATCTATCGCTATGTGCCCCTCCCCGGAAAAAAACAAATAGGCTCGGGCAATTATCAGCTTAGGGACAGCAAGCGGATAGTAGATCTGGCTCCATCCCTTGAATCCGCTGTAACTGATAGAATCTTGTACGAGAGACCCGCAAATAAATAGGGAAACCCGCTTAAAACGCTTTTTAAGTAGAAGCTGAGCCATTACCTGCTAGCATATCTCCCCACCAGGACTCCCCCCAAAGCAAAGCTAAACCCGTTCTTTAATTCAATACCTAGAGACCCGAAAGCTCCAGTCCAAGTTGAGGCGCAGTAGGAGGGATTTCTGTCACCATTATTTATGGACCACGTAAACATACTTTTTTAGTTTAGATTCTTATGCTGGACCTGCAGCCCTAGCCTGGGACACCACTGTGCGACATAAAGATCGGATCAAGTTATGATTTTCTCATTAAGAAAGAGTACCCGAGAAGAATAGATATGATCCGGAAACACTCTTATTCGACGAGGCGTAGAGCGTTTGACTTTCTTCTTTACAATTTCCTTAATGCGCATGAATGAGAGATTACAGCACTTAGTATGAGCATATCGGCCTAGCTTCTTAGCCATAAGAATAGTTCTACCTACCAAGTCAACCCTACTCTTGCCCACAAGAAATTCTTATTAGATACTCAATTCTTCATTGACTAGCCCCCCCAAGCAATTACCTATGCCCTTCCTAGCTTATCCATAAGAAGAGACATATCTGAATAGATAGTATTAGACCACTTCTCACAAGCCCAGTCATACATAAAGGAGGATTTCTTATAGGCAAAAAGAAAACACATCTATATCGGCGTCAAGAGTTACCCAAGTCCGAAGTAATGCGTCTTTCTATCTAGTCCAACATGCTTACCCAAGACCCAACTTCTTCACTACTTGACCTACTTTCTATAACTCCCAGACTCTGCTTATTATGCCCGAAGGAGCGTATTTAGACTGAATAAGTAAATAAGGCGCGGAGCGATAGAACATCTCTCAGTTCACTAAGGATGAAATACTCTTGCTAGCTTTCGATGAATGCCTCCAGTTTTGGAGTAGATATAGGAAAAATTTAGCAAGTAACATGGTTGCTGTCACAATTCCTTAATCTTCTCGGCTGGAATCTACAATGGGCTACGTACGCCCTTGTTTTTGAATCACGGAAATGAAGAGGTTTTAATTAGTGCTTACCTGCAGTCCACCCTTTCTTTGAACCTTGTAAATGATCGAATTTACAGATATGAACTGAGTGCCATTTGATGAGTAAGATCGAACAAGGGAGAGGGATATGGAAAGGATGAAGTAATGAAAGAGGAAGTCATTGCTAGTAGTAACGACTTGTCACGATCCATTGGTTCATATAGAATCCATGTCCTAGGTCTATCAAAAAACATTCTTTTCGCTAAGCGTATATAATAAAATAGAGTGAAAGGGTCCACCCCGAAACCAAGGGGGTACTAACTAACAGCTGAGTCCTCTCCGAACCGCAGGAGATAGTTGCCCATCATACGGCTCACCAACTTCACTTGCCTCTAAGGGGGGCTCGCTCCGGGCAGGTTCGGATCACTTACTATACACGGCCCTACGAAGGGGTTAGGAGCGTTTTCAAGATGATTCTTTCTTTGTCGAGACGAAAAAGGAACCCATCTTTTCGATTGAAAAATGTGAGTCTGTTTTGCCCACTTTATCCATCCCCCTCTATCAAAATGATCAAAAAGGCATTTTAAATGCTTCTTATTCCCGTGTTTGATCTTATCCATCTCTGCCCCGCTTCCATGTGGGCAGAGACCCCTGTAGAGAATGAAGAGGAGCCAAGGATCTTACTCTCAAGAGTGCTTCGATAGGCTCCACTCTCTCCCCTGAATAAGTCAGGCTCCGTTAGCCTGGGCTGAGATGGGGATAACGAGTCGACGATTGAAGCCCCCAACGTTCTGCCAGACACTGGACAGGGGTAAGCTCTGTAAATGTGTAGAGCCAAGTGTAGTGTGGTGTAGTAGTAGGCACTTCTAGGCCCCTTCCCGGCTACTGGATCACTCCAGTGCTTCGGGTACTACGGACCCTCTGCCATCCATTGCAGCAGAGCCGTTTCATGAGCGGGGGGGCTAAGCGCAGTTCTTTGAATCAAAGGTTTCATGAAATCAAAATCGATTCTTTTTTAGATATCTGGATAGATGGATGGATCTATCTTTCTATTCAGATATCTTTTGCAATCAGCCCCAAATCCTTGATTTGGCCAGGAAACAAAGCACTGCTTTGGGCCCAGGAAGCGAAGGGAATGAGCTCGGCTGCTTCTCCTCCACACTTCTTTATTTCTCCGTGCCCCTTCCGCCTTCGCGCGCCATTGGCGCTTTGCTCTCCTCTTATTTCTTCATTGGAGGGTTCGGATGGACTTCGCCGTTCTTTCCCAACGAAAATGGAAAGGGCTGTATCACATCGAGATGTCGATTCGTTTTCCGCCCCAAATGAGATGGGGAATTAGTCACCTCTGTCCCTTCATCTTTATGAAAGGAATCGAGGCCCGGCCCGGCTCGCGTCGTTCCAACAACCGACGGGGAGCACCCCAGTATACGATCGCGCGCAGTAACTGGGAGTCCTATTACACCTAAGGCCAACTTCCATTCACCAAACCCAGGTTCATCTCGTGTAGTGATTGTGGACTCGTACAAGGATATGGAGTCGACGGTTGATGTATCAGACTCGACCCTGTCTTTCGTAGCATGCATTCCCATCTGTGTTGCAACTGATTCGGTAAGCTACGTGTCCGGTGCACGGAAAACAGCCTTCGGTCTCCCAACCTTACTCATGGCAACCTTCCGGCCGCCCAACGACCTATAACGCTAGTCACTACTCCCACTGGGGCTAGGAAGTAAGCCCCACAACCCAAAGCGGCGAAGAACAAATAGAATTTGCTACAAAAGCCGGCTAACGGGGGTATTCCTGCGTATGAGAACATTGTAATGGAGAAGGTCATAGCCAAAATAGGATTCGTTTTGGCTAGAGCGCCCAAATCCGCTATATATTTGACACGGGTTTGCCGTAATGCTGGAACTATGGCGAATGCATCTATCGTCATTGATGCATAAATAAATATACCAATTAGTAGTGATTGAATTCCTTCTATGGTTCCACATGAGAAACCAGTACGAATATAACCTACATGTCCAATCGAACTATGAGCTAGAGGTCTTTTTACTTTCGTTTGGGCCATGGCGGCCAGTGCTCCTAAGATCATAGAAGCAATGCTGCAGAAAAAGAAGATTTGTTGTAATGTACCCCCATAGGAAGCAACAATAGAAACACGTGACATATTTGCAGAAATAGAGATTTTAGGCGCAATAGAAAGGAATGCTGTCACCGGGGTGGGTGAACCCTCATAGATATCAGGTGCCCACATATATAGAGTCAAAAGAGAGATTGAGTCCGAGGGAGAGGGGGGTTTTCTTGGGGCTCGAGAGATTGAATAGATAGGGCCCCACAAGTTGGTTAATTCGCCGCTGGGGAATTCACACAAAAGGGAAGGACTTATTCTCAACGAAAAAAGTGCTCTCTGAACCGAACGTGAAAGTTGTTTTCCATCAGACGGCTGTTCACGTAACTCCACTCTCGGCTTGGATTATATATCCATTTGGTCCGCTCTCGGCCATTCCACACGCTGCCTAGCAGAGACGTGGTTATCTGAAGTGGATTCTCTCTTTTCTTTTGTATTTGTAGTAGATGCCGAACCTGCTGCTCAGTGGGCGGGCGCAGCAGCTACATGGACCCCTTTCTTTATGTTGTTGCCAGCGCTTTCCCGGGCCGAGCCGGAATTCTTTATTAGAACGTCGGCAGGCAAAGCCCGAAGGAAGGCTGCTATCCCCTCGGCCTTCTTCCTTTTCGATGAAAAACAAATCAATCTCCGAAAGCGTTTTCCTTACCCTGCAAATATCCCCCCCTTCGTCGAGCCTTTCCTTTAGTGGTAAGGGATATGCACCTTATCTGAACGTCGGCAGGCATTCCGGAATTCTCCTTTTTGAGCCCCGGGTGAACATAGGCTCAAACATGATTGGGGGGGTCCTAGCTACGCCATGCGTTCAATACAAAAAAAAGCCTCTGGGAAGCTGCAGAGATTACAAAAAGAGGGTGCTTTCCTGTGTTGCACTGAAAAAAGGACAAAGGAGAAGACGCTCTTCGACTTTCTTTCTTCCTCCCGCGCCCGCCTAAGCCCGGCCCGCGTTAGAGGGGAAGATTAGCAAAGCGGAAAAAGAAAGAGGGAGGGGGAGCTGCATCTTATTCTCTTCGCGTTCAGGATCGGAGAAGCATTCGGAAGGGGCGAGGCCTTCATTTCGTTGGCAGAAGCAGAAACGATCCAATCCATTCGGGGAACCCAAAAACGAACTCTGTTTACTTTTTTCATAGATAGATGATATATATAGGAATAATATATACATCCCTTTACTGTAGATGTCTATGTATCTTTTCATCTCCCGATTCTCTTTTTTTTTTAGTTCGCACTGCTCTTTCTCTCTAAATTGCATCAAAGAAAATAGAGAGAGAGAGCAGATGGATCCTATCCCCTATAACGAACACTCATTCCTATCTATTGATAGAAAGATCTTCGTCACGGACTTTGCCTTAGACTGACGGAACAAAGCTAAGAAGTAGGCTGAATGGAAAAAGGAAAGGGACAAGGGCGGTCGTCGCTTGGCGCGAAGGCTGCTGGTTCGGTACGGTACTAAAGGTCCTCGGACTTCCAGGCGGTTTTTCTTTTGGGCTGCTGTGAACCCTTGGATCTCGCCAATACAGCCTCCTATGGTTTTCGTTACCGAGATATCTTTTCTTTTTTCCCAGGGATTTTTTGGGTAATCAGCTCCCATGCTGCAAACAGTCAAATCTGAACCTTGCCGCTCTTCTTTCCTCGTGGGCAGGAAGCACACCAGCTGCGTGCGTTGCGTGATTCCACTGTGTTTTTTGCACTTGACTGGGCGGACAGTTGACCGGAAGATAACTTCGATTCGCCCGGCCAGCAGGCGGGCGGCGTGCTTATCTTGTGTGACAACACTACAGAGCGAGTAGCTCTTCTAGTCGGGCAGCTGTGTGACAACACTCCAGAGAAAGCGGCGCTTTTGTGTAACATGCTATGGTCTCAACGCCCTTACGAGGTAGTGATGAGTTTCACGCGCTCTAAGCCCGGCCCGCGCGCAGTTAGGAGGATTGGCCGCTATCTGAGCGGTACCACCCATCCTACCCTACTACCTATAGGGGGCCGTCCTACAGCCGCCCGAAAAGGAACTGCAGTAATCTTGAATAGGGATCCTACAGCGATAAAAAGAATCCCCATAAAAATACCACTAGATCGAGCACCAGTGATTTCGTATCCGGTCAAAATCTTGGCTAATTGATCGAAGTGGGTAGCTCCAGTAGACCCATAGATCATGGAACAAATAGGGTGGGTAGGCCCAACCACCACACTACACGTATAGACGCGAACCCCCCTCCTTACCGTACGTGCGACTCTCACCGCATACGGCTCGCACAAAGACTCAAAAATCCATCCCGAGCTTTTTATTCCACCTCTCCTCTCCAATCCTCGATCAAACCTCTACTTCAATGAACCACGTCGCGTTCTTTATCTTTCTCACTCGTCGTTTCGTTGGTCTTTTATTGGTCATTGATTGTTTAGTCTCGTGGAAGCAACCGATGCTTTGGTCATTCGACTCCTTGATGCCAGTCTGTGCTTGCTGTCATGCTGGCAAAAGCGGGGGTTTCGGCCGGTTTTACCTACTATTGGATTTGAACCAATGACTCTCGCCGTATGAAAGCGATACTCTAACCGCTGAGTCAAGTAGGTCAAGCTGAGTCAAGTCAGAGAAAATCGAAAAAAAGAGAAAGCCAACCAAAGCGCAACCAGAGTTCCCCGCGGGGTGGAGCGCTAAGAAAGAGAAAGCGTTATCGCTATACGAAATGAAGCAGCGGCTAGCACGCTAAGATAAACCACTTGGTTTAGGCTCCTGCTTAGTGGCGTGTGATTTCAACACTATTCCAGAGGTATATGACAAAAATGGTGGGAGAGACCTCTATGTTCCTCAGCTTAAATCATTCTAAGATTGTTTACAATTCTGTCATCTATTTGACATGAGGGCTAGAGGGTGGTCTTGGAGCAAGAAAAGTGTTGAGTCCAGGCGCATTATGGTACGACTGAGACTGAGTTGGGCAGGAGCAAGCGGTTGGATTGGCCTGACTCTTCAAGACCAAAGATACTCGGCTTCCTCTTCATCAAGTCACGAAATTCGACCCAAAGATTAGTTAGCTGCACCAAAACTAGAGTAGGGCCAAGCAAAGCCTAGGATGAATCTCTCTTCTAGTCTAGCTTCCGCTTACACTCCCATATGGGCAAGAAGAGCTCCTTCTCTTTTTGCCAAAGCAAAGACTCGCCTTTCTTCTTTTCTGGCGGGATATGAAGACGGAAGCATGAGGACTGAGATGAATAGCCCATCCTTTAGTGAGCTGCTGAAAGACGTGCTGTTAGCCAACGCGAGTCATCAGTATGCAGGGAATAGGGTAGGTTAGCATATATAAAGGACGTGAGATTGAAGCAAGAAAATCTCTTCCTTCCCCTTCCTATGCAAATTAGCTAATGGAGACAGAACGGAGTCATTTTCCCTATAGAGCGATAGACAGAACCAAGGCGAATCTCTCTGTTAGGCATGATGACTACGTCATGTTTTCTTTTGCTGGAAAGCATCCACTCGGCCTTCTTCCCCAGTCTACCACTGATGGCAGACTAATCCCTCAATATGAAAACAATATCGAAGCGAGGACAGAGTCTTTGATCTCTGTTTTCGAACCTTTTGCTCAACCGTGAAAGGCTTTGACCATTCCCAAGAAAAAAAAAGAAAAATCTATCATCCAATTTGATCTCTAAGATAGACAAAGTCTGGTTCACCAAAGAGCCTTATCCTACGTCACTGCCTCGTCAACCTGACTTCCATCTCCTGACATCGGTACTTGTTTTCTAGTTTGCCCAGGAAAAGTGGAATTGAAACCTGCCGCACGCGTTCAATAGTATGCGCAGCTGCTGGTCTTTCACTTGGAATGGAACAGGTATATCTCTTTGGCCCGGGGAATCCCAAACAAAATGTCGTCGGCGTATCGCGCATAGTAGATCCTGAGTGACCATTAGCAGCCAGCCAGTGCCATACCAACTCTGCCTCACCAGCCAGCGAGCGTAAGAATGGAGCGAGCGAGCCTGCAACTATGTAGCGAGCCTATTTTAAACGATGCCAGACATTGCAATGAAAGAAAAAAACTTTCCTGTCTGTGTTATAGCTAGGACTTGGATGTTCCGGAATCCTCTTGCCGAGCTGGAACGACCCATCTCCTATTTCTGCTTCCAACGCCTACACGTTGAGTCTCAGTTACTCGAGAAAGACTTATTCATAGTGGAGATAGTCAACCTCCACCAGCAAGCAGCACCGGAGTGAATCCTTTCGATCTTTTTTGAGAGGGAAAATGATAATGAAAAAGGAGAAAAAAAAACGCTGAGAGACACATTGCAAAAAGAATCGCTTATTTCAATGTTGTAAACTAGTGAGTGGTACAGGAGTTATGTGGTCAGTAACCCTCATCCTAATAGGGACACCTTGATTAGTGAGGTCAAGAATAGGTTTCTGTGCATCCAAATCTGTAACCCAGTTGATGAATTAAGAAAATGACATCAGGTTGGATCTGTAAGGGAGTATATGAGCAAGTTTGAAAAAGTAAAGGCCGGACTGGACTGATCTTGGAAAACCCTAATCTTACTGAGAAGTTTTTCTTTTCCTCTTTTCTAAGTGGTTTAAAGGAGGAAGTGAAGTATATGGTCACTGCTCAACACCCTAATAGTGTGAACAAGGCTTATGAACATGCTATGCACTATGAGTTAGCACTTGAGTCAGCCAGTAAGAAATCTAGAGTGGTACCTATACCTAGGTGCAGAATTCCGAAAGAGAGAGCGCGGCTCACTTCAAACTACCGCTTTCTTTCTACTTATGAGATGAGATGAGATGAGATGAGATTTGCACTAGAAAGACAGAAGTGGAAAGAGACAGAGAGGAGACTAGTAAAGCCAATTTCACCTAAAAAGCGGAAAATGACACTAACTTCTACTGTGGGCAAGTCATCATTTCCAGAATGGATTCAGTCGTAGAATGCTGAAGTAGAGCAGTACCAAGGTTCGGTTTTGGGACAGACAGAAAGTTGGATAAGAGGATCGTTCTTAGCCCCAGCTACGAGAGAATAATATGCATCTTCCGTCATTTCATTAGACGTTCTTGTTGGATTTGAACGCGCATCGGATTACTTACCTTCTACAACCTTCTCTCTTTGAATTCATCTCTCAAAATAGAAAAGCTTCTTTCTTCTGGATTCAGTGTTCAGATTAGCTTCCTTCTGAAAGCAAGTATACCGAGCATTCATTCGATGACATCTAGGTCCTAAATCCAAAACCTTAAACACTAGATCACCGGCATACCTAGCGTAAAAGAAGAGTTGCTGCCCATTTGCATGTTCCATTGCTTTTTCAAGAGCTAGGTCTAATGGAAAAAAATTCATTAATAATGGTGAAAAGGGCTCCCTCACACTCATCTGCCTTTCCCTTCTTCTACCCGCAATCAATGTTTAGGAATTTTCCCGGCTCCCACTTTTCCACTTCTTCAGTCGGCTCACTCATTTTCTTTTCCTTCTGCTTGGCTTCGGGGGTCTAACGGTTTACCTTTTCGCCTTCTCTTGGTTCGTCCCATGGATCCTCTTATATCACCTCTTCCTTCTCAACTGCTGCCACATGCCCCTTCTTCCCCTTCAGAGACATCAAATAACATTCCCTCGCCATTTTATGGTGACCGGACTCTACTCCCACTCCTGCTTCCGTTGGGATAAATTTCATCATCAGATGGGATGTAGATACTACCGCCCCTATCGCATTCAACGTTCCTCGTCCCAGAATCGCATTATACGCCGAAGGAGCGTCAACTACCAGAAAGTCTATCATTGCCGAAGACCGGGCCGAACTCGACCCTTAGGGGAATTTTGCCTAACGGTTGCAGAGTATCTCCAGTGAATCCCACTAGGGGTGTTCGTACCTGACCTAGATGACGCAGCTCTAGGTTCATTTGATCGAATGCTCGTTTGTATAATATATCCGCCGAACTCCCTGTATCAACCAAAACACGTTTGACTCTGTTTCCTCCTATTTTCAGGACAAGAACTATCGCATCATCATGAGGTCGCTGTATGCCCTCAGAATCTTGATCCGAAAAGCTGATCACGCTACCTTCCCTTGGCCTTTTCTTGTCGACCTGAAGGATGATCGGGAACTTCATTTTGGTGCTATACTGTCGCCGTCCTTTGTTCGTGTCCCCTCCCGACGCTATCCCCCAGCGATTACGTGAATTATAGGGGGGCTCTATGGATATTGTTCGTCTCCTTTCCTTCCCTTACCTTATTATTCGGCCTACCTTGTCCCGGGGTCCCTATTTCCACTGCGGGGGTCCTTCAGGCCTCTTTCATCCAGCCTTCCTGTTCCCTTGCCATTCACATACTTTTTTATGAACTGATATAACTTCCCCAGCCGGGCTCTTCTTTCGAGCTCATCTTTGAGTTGCAAGCACTCTATTTTGGTGTGACCCGGACTTTCTTTATATTCACAATACTTGCTCGCATCTCTTATTTCATGCACTTCCAACGGCCTCGGTCGTCGAAGATCAAAGTCGCTTCTATGCTGAATTCTTCTCCAAATTTCATCCCGGTTGAACTCGGTGTATGCGGGAAATCGTCGCCGATACTCTGTGGGGCTATCCGGTTTGCTCGCTCCGCCCTTTCACTTACTTCGAAGGGGATCGCAGACTACTTTCTTTGGGGCTATGCTAACTCATAGCAGCACCTATCACTAGAAACTCTTTCATTCCTCACTAGCAGTTCTTTGGAACTAGTTCCGTAGTACCTGTAAGAGCAGAACACTTCCCTCCACTCATACTCTTTACCTGTGGGGCTGTATGGTACTTTAGCTGGACTTTACACCAGCTCTATTCACTGATAGCGTTACTGGCTCTTTTCCAGCATTTCTTGAAAGCAGCTCGCACTCACCGCTGCGCGCCTAGTTAGGCTTTGAAATAATAGGAACAAAGATCTTCCGCAATCAATGTTGTACTCAAATCCTCTCTGGCCGGAGAGGGGGATCTCTTAAGCAGAGTATTCCGAGTCTAGGGCTAGTGGAAGCGTTGAAGAGGGATATCGTTTTCAAAGAAGGCATGGGGCCCTTTCGTCTTTGTAGAGACTTTCACAATATACCAAGTGGATAATACCATCCAAGAGAGAAGGCCCATAAAAAGAAGCAGGCAACAAAACATCTTGATTTATAGGAATCAACGACCTCGCCACTGCAAAGGAGGAAGTCGAATGATTTGGATTCGGACAGGCTGTCTCGACAGTAAGAAATCGACATCATCATCTGTCTTTCATGATGGTGAGAGGCAAGATTTCGTGGTAAAGCACAAACCAAGCATAAGTGGATAGCAACTTATACTATGGAGGCAGAGTCTCCTCCCCTCATTTCGCAGCTTCTTTGCTCTGATCCTGATCTCTCTTTCGAAATTGCTACATGATTTGTGAAAAGTGAACAAATAGGTCAGCCACATAAAGAAGAATATGGGTGGTGTAAGCTTTCCCGCCTGATCTTTACCTAAAAAAATGGAAGTAGCTCGATTCCAGTATCAAGGAAAATGGGTTGTCTAAATAGAATGAGAAAAAGTTAAACACTAGGAAAAAAGATTCTTTTTAGTAATACTTTATAAGCATGGAAGACCCTAGCAACGTTAGGTATTACTAAAGATGAAGATCGAAGTCCATCCAAGTCTAGAAGTAAGCCCGAGACAAGTGAACAAAGGCTGGCGTAAGCACAAGGGCGAGCTGAAGAAAGCTTTTGAAGAAATTGGTTCTGACGTCGAAGATAGGCTAGCTAGGACTGAAGCTTTGAAGCGGATTGGTACTGCTTTTCCTTTGGGCTCAGGCATGGTTGACAAGCGGGACTTTCCCTTTTTGTTTCCCTTCGGAACTGGAACTACTGCTGGAGCATCCAATTCGTCAGTTACTGGCATGTCTGTGGTGAAAGCACCTTTTTTCAAAGCAAAGGCGCGCAGCGTTTAATTAAATAATGGGCAAATCGGGAGTTTGCAAGCTACGAACTTGTGGTAGTGTAGAAGAAGGTCCGGCATATCGAGGAATAGGAGCCACACCAACCATGAATGGTCGAATCGTCGAGTAGTAAGTAGTAGGGGAAGTGAATCTTCTTCTTTTTTCGAAGCTGTCGGTTCATCCTAGTTTTTGGTGAGTACTTCAATATCTTTACCATCCTTTCCCTTCGCCAGTCTTAGTTCTTAGAAAATCAAGTAAACCACTGCCCAGGATTTCTTTCTGGGGCTCGCCCCATCCTATAATGTTTCACACACCAGAAAAAACCAGAACGAAGCAAGCTTCATGCGTGGTACCAGATAGATGTCATCAAAGACAGATCACTGATTCGGAGACTACCTAATAGTATGATCTATATCATCCAGGTGGAGTATGCATGAAAGAGTCAGATGCTTCTTCTATTCTTTCCTCCTCGCCTTGTGCCAAATAGCGAATATAGAAGAAAAGTTCTTCTGCTTCCTGCTCAACAACTTAATAATAAGGAAATATCTATATACGCAACATAAGCTCCTTCGTACCCAACAACTTAATATAGGAGAAATCCAAAGTCCTAGTTTGAAACATCAAGAAAATGCATATTCTTTCTATACCAGTGGACAAGAAGAGATGGAATGTTCCATTCCTGGACGTAAGACCGTGCTGTAGTAAGCTTTCTTTTGCTCAGGAAAGTGGGTCATTTCAGATACCACAGTTTGGAGAATAATAAGAATTCTCATAGGCAAAGAAGTAAGTCAGCACTAGTCAAGTAGGAAAAAAACAAGTAGGAATAGCTAGAAGTACTTACTATAGCTATAGTAGTTGGCATGTCAAGCTCTATACATAATAGGTCTTTTCATAGCTTCGAAGGCTGGGTCAGTCACAAGTTTACTTTCAAAAGGAATAGAAAGACGGGATGGCAAGTATAGGTAATTATAGTCAAGAAAGTAGAAGTAAAAACCTACAAGAAGCAATGGTATTTCAGGTTGGATATATGCAAGAAAACAACTAGTAGAAATGCTAGGGTATATGGAAGGTAGACAAGATATGCCTATTTCAAAGTTACTAGGTAAAGTAATGTAAGGGATAAGTAAAGTAAGAAGAGAAAGATAGTCAAAGTTGACATCTTGAAATCGACTCGCATGGGCCAAGTAAGTGCTTATAAAAGGAGGCTAAAGCATAAAACAATAATGAAAACTATAGGCATGTTGGATCATCTATAGTCCTAGAACATGTAGGACCTGGAAAATGAATCCGAGCGAGCGACAATGCCCTTATAAGGAAGCCTCTCTTTTTAGACTAGTCAACCTATGCACGCCTTTTCCAATATGCTAGAGCAGGCGATTGTTCAAGGGTAAGTTACTTCCTCCTTTATGCAGATGAAATACTTGCTTAAGCGTGAGGCTTAGCAAAAGTGCTTTGACACAGTAGGAAAGGTCAGTACTTATCTTTGAAGAAAGACCTAGGCCTTATGATCGATCCTATGGTAAGATGTTTTCCCTTACTTAATTAATAAGCAGCCATAGTCCGTGCTAGGAAGACTTTCATTATAAGAATTCTAGCAGTCGGACTTTGAAACAGAAAAAGCCTTAGGAATGGAAACCCTAGGCCCAGCCTGACAAGGCTAGAGAGAAAAAGCAATAGCAAGAGATCAGCGAACGAAGCGGAGAATGATCACAATTAGGTCGATCCTACCATAGCCGAGTCTACATCCAGGACCTGACACGATGAAAAATAAGATTCTTTCTAAAAGAGCTAAGAAAAGGAGTACGAGGACTAGCTCAACGTATACCCGCACGAAAGACTTGAAAGAGCTCACGCGTATTATGCCTACCTTGGCTACTGGTGAAGATGGAGTCGTAAATTCACTTAACCAAAGCCATACCTGATTGCCTACGAAGGTCTTAAGTCTCCGCATGCCCAACACCTACCCCTACCTCTATCCTTAACAAGGTCGGGATATCCACGCATAATACTAAAAAAATAAATAGATTAATGATTTTGATGGCAAGGCGGATGTACTAGTCAAGATATATCTGTCCTTCTTTTCCATCTTAAAAATAAGACTTCTGGCGAAAAGAGTGGAGTTGACTACCCTTGCTTAATAACTAGTTGCAGGCATGGCTTATTAGGTTTCTGAAAAGAAATTGAGTTACCAAAGAAAATAGACGGCACAAAACGGGCGTAGCGATAGAAAGAGGGCTAATTCGACTCCTGTCCGATCAGAAGAGTTTCTTTTCCCCCACCATAAACAGAGTTGATCTACCATCTATACCCTCTCTACCACCAGTCCTACCTGACAGACGGTTTATTCCCACTTTCCTCCCTCCATCCCCGTACTCTTCGGGTGGACGGTATCCTAACCTTGCTTCTGGACGGTCTGCTTTCTCAATCAATCCGGTTTCTTCTTCCGCTCGGTACTCATCTACCCTAATCTTCCCCTCGCAGGAGCTCGGCCGTCTGTACCACCAAGAAATCAAAGGAAAGATGCATTTTTGCCATCTTGTCCACGAGAAAGAGTTCCAGCTAGAACAGACTTGTTGGTACCAGCTAGATAGAAAGAAAGGACAGACTCGCTAACGCTCACACATCGTTAAGGTTTTGCTCTTTTACGCCCACCAGAGTCATGTTTTCTTCGCCCTCTCCGACCAACCAATAGTTGCTCCACCACTCTTCCCCAAGTCCGTACTAACTGGACTCGCTTCTATTCTCGATTGGATATAGATGGGGAATCTCTATAGATCGTCTTTTTCGACAACCTCTCTAAAACGCATACGAGAAAATTGCACTTCACGGCACGGCCAAAAAAAGAAAGAGCTTCGCTCGGTTGGCCCTCCTAGGCTTCCGCCTACTTTCTCTTCTCTTAAGTCTACAACAAGTGGGAGAGGCAGGATTCGAACCTACGTAGAAAACCTTCAACAGATTTACAGTCTGTCGCTTTTGACCGCTCGGCCACTCTCCCCTTCCCTGGGATACGCCCTCCTCAAACAAAGGGTTCCTGAATAAGAAGGATGGCGGCCTTCGTTCTTAAGTTAAGAAGAGCAGATGGAACTATTAGATTTGCTAGCGTTCCGGGAGAATAAATAAGGTCATTTAGTAAGTTCATAACAATTTATGTAAAGCAAGGGGCAAAGCTTCTACGACAGCTTCCCCCTCATTGCCATCGTCGGCCTTCCCCAGCTCCCCTCCTTCGTCGCTTCTGGCTAAGCATCTTTCGGCGGAGGAAAGGAGGCGACTAGTCGCTTCTGGCGAAGCTGCGAGTTCATGAGCAAGTGAATGAACGAGCTGCGAGTGAAGTGCAACAGTCGTAAGTAAGGCTCGCCATGTTCCTAAAAGGAGTGACCATCTTTTCTTCCCTTCTACTGACACTGAGCGAGCAGCAAGCATAGGCAATAGTTTCCGTAGGGGTGGGGCGCAAGCAAGCGTTTTCAGGCTCCGCTAGCTAGCGTACTCTTCTGCTATCAATGAAACCGAAAGAAAAAACCTGTGCCCTTTCGTATAGATCGAGACGCAGTACTTTTTCTTGACTTCTTCCATACTAGGAAGAATGGAAGGAAATCCTTCGATAACACTTCTTCTTCCTTATTTGAAGAAATGATATCCGACGCCCGCTCTTTCATTTCAAAAAAGTTCTTCTTCTTAAGATTAAGATTAAGATTAAGATTAAGATTAAGATTAAGATTAAGATTAAGATTAAGATTAAGAAGCAAATAGCATTTCCTATTGATTTGTCCCCTGGACTAGACCTATGTAGATTCGGAATTATCCGTCGCTACGCTGTTCCCAAGGACTAGCAAAATCAAAATAGCGAAATTCTTGGGTCATCTCAATGGGTTCAGAAACCACACGTTTCTCTGGATCATCATAGCGTACTTCCACATATCCACTCAGAGGAAAGTCTTTTCGTAATGGATGACCCTCGAAACCATAATCAGTTGATATACGGCGTAAATCCGGATGATTGATGGAAGAAACACCAGACATATCCCATACTTCTCGCTCCCACCGGCCGGCTGATGGAAATGGACTGACTACCGGAGATATTCGTGTTACTTCGTCCGCACTTGTTTGTACACGAATGCGTGAGTTATACCGAGTACTCAGTAAATTATGGACAACTTCAAATCTTCGTTTTCGAGAGGGATGATCCACTCCGCAAATATCGATCGAAACTTGAACCCTTGTATAGGTATGCCATTTTAGAAAGCACAACAATGGAAATGGGTAGTCAGTATTGGTATAAGATCTATTCCCATGTTCCGATCTTTTCATTTTATGTACCCATTTCTTGGGTAAAATCTCCCAACTATATTTGAAAATGGATTGGTTATCCATAAATGAAAATAAAGAAAGCTTGATTTTTGTTCCGCTTCTTGCTCTAAGCAGAAAGACTTGTCGGAAATCGCCGGTTGGGTTGGTCCGACCAAGAAAGGCATGGGAGTGGAGAGGCGGAAGTGAAAGACTGGCTACCAATAAAGATCCCTCACTGCACACTTTCTATAGTTCTGTATCCAGGATCGGCTGCATGCTCTAGTGTTGAATCGGGTATAGAACCCAGGATGCTTGGTTACAATTCCGAATCCGCTAAACCATGTTTGTTTTCTTTTTTTTTCTCGACTGGCTTTGCTTGCTTTATCCATGGGTAATGAGTTTCGATGTATTGGGCGTTTCCGTTTAGAAATAGAAGCTTTTTCGTGCTTGCTTGCGAATGGCCTGAATGGAATGAATATTAAGATAAATAAAAGAAAAAAAATAAACCATTGAGAAAGTTATTCATTCTTATATTAATTTCCTATACTTGACCGAACAACTTCCAATTCCGTTATTTCAACTACACCAAATGAATTGGTCAAGACTCTCCTGTTTATGGCCCCTTCTATTCTATTCTATTCTATTCTATTCTATTCTATTAGTTTCAGATCGAGCGGGCGGGGTTCGAACCCGCGACTTCTGGCGTGACAGACCAGCACTCTACCCAACTGAGCTAACTTGCAGTTTTTCCAGTCTTCGAGCAATGATGTGAGACATACCTGTTTCCCTTACTAGAGCCGAGCGGTTGCCAGGCCCGCGTCCTTCCCCAATTGGCAGGCACGATTGCAGTCCCATAAGGTCCTTGACCCCTACCTTTTCTGAGATTCATGGAATCATCACATCACTATATTAATTACGCATTTCTCGCTTCCACAAGGAAATGCAACGAAAAAATAGGACGATTACGGAACTTTTTCTGTCAATTGCTAAAAACAGCAGTTCTAGAAGGGACATAGCCAACCGCATAAACTCTGGTTTGAATGCCCACAGAGCTACAGGAGGGAGAACCATTCAACGAGAAATGACGATCAACATGGCATATCAGTAACCGTCGTTGAATCAGTAAGCGGTTCTAGTGCTTGAGTACTAATGAGGGAAAGGGATACATAGCCTTTAATGACAAAGATAGAGAAGTTCCACAGCAAGTTCAAGAAGAGATGGCTGAGCCATACATAGATTCTATATTTCCATCGCCTAGGAGTTAAGTTCTTAGCGGCCAAACCACTCCCTTTTGTGCTCTTTCGCCCAGATAGATATCAATATCTATCTCAATCCTTTCACAGGCATAGGCGAATGCTAAAAGACAAGCATAGGCAGAAGCAGAAAGAACAGATTTACCCTATCCCAGAATCAGATCTCTAGGTTTACCAAATCCTGATCAACCAAATGTCTTGTGAAAGAGGGCTTTAAGTCAGGTCTGGAATCTTTCGAACAGAAAGAGGTGGCTGATCCCTCCGCATCAGAATAGGCATACGAGTCTGCTTTAACCAACAGGGGTGTGTATTTCCTACTTTCCTGGTAAGATAGAGCGAAGACAAGACAAGCTTGCCTTCATCTGTGTGGAGCAAAGTAAAAAAGTGGATAAGATTGCCAATCTCAAAGAAAAACGAGGAGGAAGGGCAAAGCCAAATGATGATGGAAACCCACAGCTTGCTCAATCATATAAGTAGTAGCTTCTTCCTTGTCTTCTTTTCCTGTGAACTTAACATCACCACTACCAATAGGAAAAGATATTAGACATTTAGCAAAGTCCCGCTCGTGAAAGTGTAGTATTCCTGCACGATAGATGCGCCCTCTAAAATCAATAAATGCTGGAAAGTAAATATCATACCCAACATATGCACGTGCCAATGCTAACAAGCCTTGTTCATATCTAGCGCGTTGAATGCGCTTCACAATCACTCGATACATATAAGAATACCTAAATTTACCTTTAAATCTATCAGAGTTTAGCTCATTTTTAAGAGCCAGCCTCACTACAGAAAGAAAGCAGCAATGCCCTCCCGAAGGAAAACGTTTGGGCCGATTAGAGCTCGACACGAAGCAAAATGTAGATGATCTCAGCAAATGGGCGAGGTAGGAGGACGTGGACGTGGTTGGATGTTATTTGACACGAGGCCTTGTGCAAAAGACGAGTACTTCAGAGTCCACCAGGAAAAGGATATTGGTTCGCATCTCTATATTGATCCGCGGCGCTTCTATGAAGTAGTTTTCCTTGTCTCCGATTTCAAAGCTGAATGGATGACTGAATCTGTCGAAGCATCATTCGATATTTGCGGATTAGCGTAATGCTATGAGGAGTTAGAGTCTTCCGCGGGAAAGACATTTCTTGTTGAGAAGATCTTTTAGCTCTACTTTTTAGAGAACTAGTATTCCTTACATAAGATCTCGGAAGAGCCGATGTTTCCTTCCGCTTTTCTTCCCGGTAAATAGGAATTCTATATCCTCTAGCTCTTCGTGACCTGTTGTGTCTGCCCTCGACTTAGCCGTCTTAGAATAGAAAGGTTTCTAACCGTTGAAAAAAGGATACTTCTAAACGTTAAGGGGCGCTCAACCTTCCACTCAAATCCTTTTTCCCTGAAGGGAGTGAGCTGTGCGATGAACCTGCTGATATACTCTATCCTTCCCAGGAATCCTCTTCTTTCCTTTCTTTTCGGATCAATGAGACAAATCTTTGAGGTAGTTCAAGCTGTCGTTAGGGTCTTTGGCAAAGGAATGGAAATGGGACCCCCTCGACTTCTAAGCGAGTCAATCCTAGTAGAGAGAGGAAGACCTTTAAAAAGGAAAGTAGGAACGATTCTGAAGCGGTACTCAGGAAAGTAGTAGCCGTGTAAGTCAGTCACTGGTTAAAAGCAAGCAATTAGTTAGCAATCAAGCTCTTCCGCAGCGCGCCTTGTCTACGATTAAGAATGTCATGCCTAACCCACCCTTATCCACTAATAAAGGCAACTCTAGCTTCTGGCACAACTGGACTTATGAAACCGATCATGCTGGACAATCAAATACTTCTTCCCTCATACTTATCTACTTCGCTTAGGCAAAAGATTTCAAAAGTCTGTATCTGTCTACATGTGCCTCCGTCTATGTTACCCCTTCCCCGGAAAGGTGATTATACGTATAGTATAAAAAACTAGAATAAAAAAGAAAAAAGAAAGAAGAGAAAGGGCAGTAGAATTTCTGACTACGTCAAAGGCTCGTTTCACTCTAATTTAAAGGCTGTAACTCCTACTTATTTATATTAATTAAAGCTTGCCCATGGCTGCTTTCTTCCCATTCTTTCTTCTTTCCACTAATCTAATGGTTTCATTCTCCCATCGAGAGGTTATGATACTAGCAAGAGTCCTATTCTTCTCCTCTCGATCCTACCTTGGGTTATGTTTGACAGGGATGGTCAGTGAACTTCTACTGGTTTCAAAGGAGGATAGAGATCCATTGGGGAAGGCTCGAAAGGTTATTCGATATCAAGGTTGACCCTCGACGCGCCGCAGCCACTATTTTGACTCCTTTTATGCAATTATGAACGAAACTTTCTCGATTCCAATGCAACTTATCCTTTTGGAGTTGACGTAACAAACTACGCGAGCCTCCCGATGAAGCCAACAGAAATCCTATCCGAATACTAAAAATAAAAGGCAATTTCATTATGGTGGTATACCAGCCGCCAGTTCTGGAACTTCCAGTTCCAATCGGAGCATATAGATCCGTAAATGGATTTGTATGTATAGCCACTTCAGTCGTGCTCCTCGTTTCTCGCGACCAGTAGTATCTTCTTTCTGGGAACATGCTAAACCAGAAATTCTTATGTTCGTGATTCTTCATCAGAAAATCTTCCAGTTTTCCATTCTCATATGAGGCAGGAAAGTTTATGGGCAACAGGTCGGCACGAAGTGATTCATCATGTTCAAACATGAACCTTTCGCTCGTTGGGGACGGTTTATAAATCAAAAAATTCCCACAAATGGAATGAGAAGTGGGTCCATGTAAATGATCGAGACCTCGCAAACAACAACGTTCCTTCCCCATATGGAGTTCGGGACCCAAAGGCAATCGTTGAGTGAACTGTATCTTATTCGTATTAGTTGACCTAAGCTGCACCATTATTGCAGGGGTGGGGCTCGGCCTCCGAACCGTACGTGGGACGAGTTTCTGCCTCATACAGCTCGGGCCGAAGACCGGGGAAGTTGAGGAGAGATGGGGAGACCCAACTGCTGCCGGTCGGGACGGACAGGAAAGGGGGCGGGGATAAGCTTGTGAAGAGCAAGCTTATTGCCCCACCCCCAAAAAACAAACCAAGAAAACGTATGCGCTTTAGCAACAAAGCGCTCATCCCTTGCTTGTTGCTTCGCGTTTCCATCCCAGTCCATTCCGGGATAGGCGGCTAATATAATATGTGCAGTAGTCGTCGTCTGACCAATCGGCTCGGACACCAGACCGCTTGTGCCCGCCCATTCTGTCTCGCACTAAATGGAATGGCTCTCTTATCTTAGTTACGCTGTGCCCCGACCCGAGTCCCCACGTCCGCTTTTATCCGCCCGCAACCCGGCCAACACAACATTAGGGCCGTCCCCCCCCCATTCTATGCTGACCCGGGCCGGGGCTCGCTTTTTGGGAAGCCCGTTCCCACCGCGCTCACGGCCCGGCTGGCCTGCCTGCGGTAGTGGGAATTCTCCCGTTCCCTGGTCAAAAAAGGGTTGGTTGGATGCGGGATCTACTCCACGAGGAGCGGTACGGACGTAGATGACATCATCACGACCTCTCTTTGCGTACCGCTAGGGATGCTTAACGCCACTTCGCCAACTGGCATTACCTGCGCTTTCGTGTCTCTCAGTGTGGTCAGCACTGGGTGTTTCCGAGCTGCGAGGCTTACACCCATTCGCATTAATTCATCCAAAGTTCCTTACCCTTATGCACGAATTTAGGAATAAGCCATCTTCCTATCAAGGTTAAGGAGTCAACTGAGCATCTCAGCGGCGGGATTGAATACCCGGATCGAATCAGAGTTCACGCCGCCCGCCCTGAACAAATAGAATAGGAGGCGTGGGCCACAGGTCGCACATAAGCCATCGGGTCGCACGACAGAAGAACACCCAACATAAAGATGCACACTCCTCCATGTGAAATAGAAAGATTCATCTTCACTTTTTTGTAGTAGTCGTGACCAACAGCCATCAACAGTCGGCTCGTTGGTAAGGCGAGAGCTTCAAGCCCGATTTCAGGTGGCACACCCCCCAAACAAGCACCACTCGACGAGGGGGGGGCGGGGAAAGCTACAGGCCCAAAACCTTCGACCCTTCTTTCTATATGGGGGTGCCCGGGGCACCTCATCTTGTCATTTTGTTGCTCATTCCCCTTAGGCCGAAGTGTTTGGCCTTTACTTCGGAGCGCCCGCTCACGCTTCGCTGACCTATCGCGTGGTAAAGAGAAGAGAGTACGAAAGAATTGTAAACAGAGCAGACCGCAGAAAGATTCTAAATATGACAAGTCCCCCATGGATTCGATAATAAGGAAATGAAGAACGGGAACGAAACGAAATAAAGCATTTCTAGCGGATGAGCTTCTCCCAATTTTGTCTGGTAATAGAATAGGGCGGCTTGCTTTGACCAACACTCCACTTTTTGCTCTGTCCATGGAGCGTATGAATTTCCTTGAATGTAGATAGACCAAAAAAGGGAATAAAGAGATAGGAATAGGAATTATAGTACCATTGGAAGAAGAGGCACCAGTGGGAACATCTCTACTGACGAACCATTTCAATAGTACGGGTGCTGCCGTGCCACGGGGCACGACCATGGAAGTAATGAAAAAGAAGAAGTTCTGTAGTTGGACCATCTGCTCTATCCGTTCGATTTGAGCTTCTCCAGAGAAGATGAGACGCTAAAAATGAAAGTGTTCGCAACGCATACCGAAAAAGGGTACCTATGTTGCCGACCATTAATGACTAGTTCGAAGACCAGGAGCAGGGGCACGTGCCAAGAAAGATTTGTTACTTTCCCTATGGTTTTCGAACGTTTTCAATAAAACCTTCTCGTACTCGTAGAAGTATTTTCACAAAGTTTTCGGTAATATTTGTGGATACTACTCGAACAGTTCCTTTTTTATTCATGTCTGCGTTTCTTATAGAGGTTAGTAAATCAGCAATAGTGTCCTTGCCCATAAGACTCTAATTCTAGGTTCCTCCTAATTTTTCTATAATCAACATGTTTTCCCTTTTCTTTAAATTTAGGATTTTAAAGCATATACGTGAGACACAATCTACTAATTTTTTCTTTGATCTATATCTCGTCTACTAGTATTTATAATACTTCAGGAGCTAATGAAACTATTTTAGTAAAATTCAATTCTCTTAATTCTTCGGCAACCGCGCCAAAAACTCGAGTTCCTTTTGGATTTCCTTTTTGATCAATGATAACTGCTGCATTGTCATCATAGCGTATTATTATACCGTCGTCGCCTTTGAATTCTTTACGTGTACGTACAATTACAGCTCGAATTACTTCGGATCTTTCTAGAGGCATTTGGGGCACTGCGTCTTTGATTACAGCAATAATAACATCACCAATACGAGCATATCGCTGATTACCAGCGGCTCCTATGACTCGAATACACATCAATTTTCGAGCTCCACTGTTATCTGCTACATTTAAAAGGGTCTGAGGTTGAATCATATTATTTTGATTTCCATTTGTTATTTCAATGCAAAAGGATGAAAGAAATATTGTCTTTCCAGAAAGAAAAACCAGGGGTTTTTTATCTTCAATATTCCTTTTTGGGGTTCTATATCTCTAATCGAAGAAATTGACTTCGTATGGGCATTTTACTGGCAGCTATAGAGATAGCTGCTCTAGCTACAGTTTCGGATACTCCGCTCATTTCATAAAGTATTCGACCTGGTTTAACTTTAACAACGGCTACCCAATATTCGGGGGATCCCTTTCCCGAGCCCATACGTGTTTCTGTGGGTCTTATTGTAACCGGTTTGTCGGGAAATATACGCACCCATATTTTTCCACCACGACGTGCATATCGTGTCATTGCTCTTCGTCCTGCTTCTATCTGTCTCGCGGTGATCCAAGCGGGTTCAAGTACTTGAAGAGCATATCTACCAAAACAAATATGATTGCCTCGGCAGGATTTTCCCTTCATTCTTCCTCTATGTTGTTTACGAAATCTAGTTCTTTTGGGGTTATAGTCGATGGTTCTTTCTTAGTTCCATCTCTACTACAAAACTGGACATGAGAGTTTCTTCTCATCCAGCTCCTCGCGAATGAAATGAGAAAGCGTGCGAATGTCATTTCTCTAATTCCATAATATTCAAAAATATTATAGATAGATACACATCAATATATAATAGAAAAAGTTAGGTTTTTTTTATTTTGACTTTCTTAAAAAAGAAAAATAAATATATAGTCAAGAAAGAAGATCTAGAATATATCCAAATTCAATATTTATATAAAATGTAATCCTTCCTTTTTTTGAATCTCCTTTTTTTTTATTCTTATTGAATCGTGGTAAAGTATTCTAATCCAATAAGGATTTCGCGGGCGAATATTTACTCTTTCCTGTCTTATTTGTTAATTTAGAACCTTATCAAATAAAGCAATTTTTTTGGTTTGTTCCGCCATCCCACCCAATGAAGTGTTAGGATTCTTTTCAATAAAATCCTATTTAGTCATAGGTTTTGTCGTTCCCACAGCTTCTCCTTTAATGGTTAGGTTTGAATCCTGCAATGGAGCTTCCAAAATTTTTTTTTCCGAGTCAATTTTCTCAGTTTTATTAACCCGGCTGCTCTTTATTTATTGCTTTATATTTTTATTTGTTGTTTCAAAAGTAAAGTTACGATTTCGAATTCTCTCTTTTTTTTTAGAATTTTATTATATTGATGCTTTATCACATTGCCCTTTTTTTTATGATGTAATTCATAGACCATACACATGGGAATCCTATATCTTTCTTATTCTTCTTCCTTCTATCTATCATCCCTCCTTTTATCCACATCCCTTTAGTTTTGCTTCACAGCCTAGAATCAGGTTTCTTTTGTAGAGAAAAAAATGCAGTTGCTACAACTATATGATAGATCTACTCATTTTTGATAGATGTATTTATTCACTTCACATAGTGACTGTTTCTTAGTTAGGATCTCGACAATACGAAGCAATAGGTTGGTTATTAGTTAATTTTCTATCATTACTAAGTTTTTTTCTATTTTTAGTAGGGTTCAGCCAATTTTTTTTTGAGTTTGCTTTCAGCTGAACATGATGAACATGTTCTAACTAAAAATGAGGTGAGGCTTGATTAGGTGGCTTTGCAAGAACTAGGGAGGAACACAAGTTATGTACTTTAGGCTAAACATATTAATTTAGAAGATCAACTTTTCCAATTGGACATAAACAAAAGCAACCAATAATATATAAACTTCCATAATATTTTCTCTATGGTGAAGTAATTTCATCGATAACCACTAAACAATTAAGTCGCGATGTATGCAAAGCTAGACAACGAACATTTCATAATACACTCGTTCTGCATATCTTTAGGATAAAAGAAAAAACAGCGAATAAAAAAGTTTTCCTAAAAAAAAAGATCAAGAAATCTATTTTGTATGGTTCTTATTTCGTTGAAAACGTTTCCATGAGACTTTCTTTCATTGAAGAAGTCCATGACTTGTTCTAGGTGATATGAGGTTGAACAGGCTTTAGAAAAAATGCAAAGAAGGGTGGAATAAAAAAAAAAAAAATGACCCGCATTACCGATAAATATTCTTTCTTTATACGTTAGGTTGGGTTTCAGATGTATATCATTTATTATATGAAACCAAAAAGAAGAAATGACAAGAAAGTTGTATATAGATGGAGGATAAAATTACGATGTGGAAAACAAGACAGGGGTTTTTTTTGTACAATGACACTGTACAACAATTTGGAAAAGGGATGTAGCGCAGCTTGGTAGCGCGTTTGTTTTGGGTACAAAATGTCACGGGTTCAAATCCTGTCATCCCTACCTATTACTTCTCCTATGGGCAGTAACGAGGGATCAATTGAGATCGATTCAAATTGGACAAAATTAAGAGTTTCATTTTTCTATATGCATGCGGTACAAAAATCATCCTTTTCTTTACTGCTTTATCTCCTGTCGTAAGAAAGCGCTCTTAGTTCAGTTCGGTAGAACGTGGGTCTCCAAAACCCAATGTCGTAGGTTCAAATCCTACAGAGCGTGATTCTGTTCTTGTTATGTAAAATAAAAAAAAAGAACTTAACAAAGTGGAATGTCCGACTACACCCAAATAAAAGAAAAGAACAGAAATACTCGACCAGGAGAGGAGACCACTGACCAATCTCCGTCCATTTTCCCTTGCCTTTCCTTTACGGGTATGCCTGTTTTAGGGGACCTTATAGTAATAATAGTCTAATAGACCAACTAGAGGAGAGGAATCCTTCATGAATCGCCTTGCCTTGCTTAAAGAGGAAAAACGTGGAACTCTTGTTTTGAGGAAGCAATGAACATTGTCTTTTTCCATTCTCAATAAATGAGGAAGGAGGGGTGAGGTCCTCACTTGCGAGTGAGGCAAGGCTTTCTTTTATAATACATCCTACCCGATTTTGGTTTACGATTGCGTTCTATTCCAATTATTCACTTGTTTTTCTTGTTACTGTGGCGAGACCAGATGAGAGAGAGAACTATTTTCCATTTCCAGACAGACCCCGAGCCGAGGTTGGAATAATTCTTTATTTTTTTGTTGGTTCCTTCTTTCTTATTTAGAATAAGTGAGTCTCTTCCATTCGGTTCATTAGCTTTAGGAAAAATAGAAGCAGCGGAAATGCTCGCTTCTAAAAGGCTTAAAGGCTCTGATCAAGGCAATGAACATTTTTCACTTGGAAACTAATAAAATAAGAAAGGAATTAAAATCATAGTTCAATACAGACTTTTTATCCTTTAAGAAGGGTCCTTCCAATACTTGTGCGCTTTACCCATCTCTACTGAACAAACCCACTACACATCGCTGGCAAAACCTACATCGAGTGGCAGGGTATGTGTGTAGGCCTTTTCAAGGACATTCGAAACAACATGTCGATAAATAGCTATAGAATAGAAGGGGCCATAAACAGGGGAGTCTTGACCATTTCGTGGGTGATCTTTCAAACTCTTGTTTTTCTAGCGAAAGAACGCCCTTCTGAGCGATGATCTCCTACAAGCGAGTATAGTAAGGTTGACTTCAATTGAGACAGAAATGTCACTGGTCAGCTCCTTAGCGTGACAATTAACATCACTTTCTTATTACCTAAGAGATTAGATAAGGGAAGAAGGCAGGCCAAAGCTTATAGATTCGGAGATCGTACTTCTAACGCTTTGTCTGAGTCAGTCCTACGACCCCTTCCGGCTGAGACACGAATCCTAGCCTATCTGAGTCGCAGAATGAAGGGCTCTTCAGAAGGCGCCACCCAAGTCTCCTTTGAGACTTCGGAGTCAGGAATGATTTTTCTTTTCCAAGGAAGGCGGATTTTCTTCGTTCCGCAGCACGAGCAGGGTGTACAGAAGATCGATGTGCCATCTTTCTAACCACGTTCATTTGTTGTATGATCAGTAGGGAAGGGAGCCTTTGATAAAGGTACCCCAACCAAGAAATCTACTGTCTCAGAGCGACAGTCAAGCTCGTATCGCGGAACTAGACTAGAACATTTCTTTGATTGATAGCTCAGATAGGAAGCAGGCAAGCAAACCAAGTTATAGGTTTGGAAGTTAGAACTAGGAAAGGTTGTCCTGTGACTACCTTTGAAGTCTTCGGGTAGGACATCAGGCTAAGGTCTTATGATGAGCCACGCGCATATGAGGTTTACTGCAGCCCTAAAGCTCTGTCCCCTATCCTACCACTAGATCCCCTATGCCGGAACATGAACAGAGAAAGCTGTGAGTGTAGTCTTAGGAACGAACCCGGGGTTGCTCTCGCAAAAAGATTGTACTAAAGAAAGCTAGAAAGCCCAATTCCAAGCAAGCAACCTTCTGGTCCACGGGTCGGTGAACGAATGGGTTTTGGGAAATAGAGAACATGGACTCGATTGAACAAAGGTGGCACCGGAATGAATAGCCCACTTGTTTCGGGCAAGAATGAATGGGACTGATCGACTCGAGTTACCGAGCGACCTCCACTCTTCGACTCGAGCTTTCGCTTCTGCTTTTCTCTTTTTTTTATTTATTAGCTTTTTAGGGAAAGAAGAGGAAATACAACTATGTCTACGTCTACGAGTGCCGCGAATGAACCTTCGGTTCTTCCCAAGAACAAGGAGACACGAACTAAATAACTCGTATCAGGCTACGGGAATAGTGAACGGGAAGAAGGAACTAGTGAGGCTTTCGTTGGTCAAACAATATGCCCTCCTCACTTGAGGAGAGTGAAGGTCATGACTTATTGAAGCAGAACGTCAATTGGCCAAGAGAAGGGGAACTCCTTTCGTCGGTAACTATTGAATTGCCTATCTAACAGTGGAGCGAAACGGAACGTTGAACGGGAAGGGAAACTCGTGTCGTCGGTTATCCAATTTCCCTCCTTTCTGTTTCGACAAAGAAAACGTTTAGGTATCGGTAATAGGATTCCCACTATGATTTGAAGAAAAAGATAGATTCTATAATAATCTACAAATAATATATAGAATCAGGCTCCGTAATCAAGTGCTCGCCTACAGGCATGTACCCATTTCTCCCTGCAAAATAAGTTTGAACCCGAGTGAGTATGGACCATACGCTCATCTTTCTTCTCAATCTACACCTCGTTCCGCGAGAGACCTATCCTCGTTTCGAAATAAAGGACCATAGTGAGGATCGATCCCGGATAAGTGAGTCAGTGTAGGGACAGAGGCTGATGATTCTAAAGGTGATTTAAAACTACAAGATGACTTTATTTGAAAACGGAATCCAAATATCAACAAAAAGATGAATGGAAAGTCTTGTCGATATGAATTGATCTTCAACCCAATGACAATGCTTCGATTTCGATCTTTACTTCTTTCTTGGATGCCTGAAGTTTGTGTTCGCATTTCATCAAAGGAAAAGTGGGCTGTACCTACATGAAGAAAAGAGTTGCTCGTGTAAAAGCAATATCTTCTATTTGACTTATCTAGCCGTGTCTTGCAGGCTCGGTGAATGGTTCATCTTCGATTGGCATGGTCCTTTGGATGTAAGAGATCTCGTTTGCTGGCCGGGCCCTTCCATGAGTTTAGATCTCTATGTATGAATCTCTTATGAAATCCCATACTTTTTCTCATTTCAGAACGATCAGCATACTGTGTGACTTCTGCGTGACAGTTCTTGCATTTCGTTTGTTGCTTTGCATGAACATTTAGATATTGGAAAGCGAACTCCCTTAATTAGGAATTTCATAGATAGAGAAGGACGGGAAAAAAGAGAGAGACTGACTAACTACCCGGATCAATGCTGATTGACGACTGAATAAATAGCCGGAAGCAACAACTGCACGAGAGAGAAAGAGCGGATCCAACTAAGGAAATGCAGTACCTGTTCTGTCGGAGCTAATCATGCAAAGCTAGCGTAGCGCCAGCCGTCGAAGTGAATGAATTCGAAAGAACGAAGAAATAAGGAAATGAGACGACTCTTTCTTGAACAATTTCATAAGCAG